GACGAAAATTTATTTTTTGCCGATCCCTATCCCGATGAGCCGAAACCAAAGCTCTTATTTTTTGTTGAGTAATAGTTCGAGTAAGTCTTGAATGAGCCCCCCGAAAGCTTGATGCAAATAAACGAATTTTTGTTCTACGTCTCCGAGCGATATATCCCCGTCTAATTCTGGTCATTGAATAAATGAAACTTTAACGAATAACTAATAGATTTCCTTTCTTTCAGTTATTCTTTTGCCCCTTTCCTAGTATATTAATAACAAAACGGATTTTTCCAATGTATAAACTAAAAATTCCAATGGCTTTGGCTACTATAACCTTCCCAACCACGATTTTTTATTTTTTCTAGGCATTTCACCTCGAAATACGAAATTGTACTTAAAAAATAGCAATGATAAAGAAATAGTGGATTCCATCGTTTCTATGGTTACTTCTTAAACGGTGAGGTCTTCTCTATACACCGGAGCCTTTACTTCATTTAATCAATGTTATTGCTAACTTGTATAGTTCACATTCTTCGGCTCTACCCATGAATTATCCAGTAATAGGTCTTTCACAACGAGCTCTACCTATACAGTAACGGTATTTAATTATGAAAGTTGGCTGGGTAGCTGACCCTGTTAGTCCGTTCTTGCAAGAGGCGTCTAGGTTAACTAAGATTTCCTCCGCTTAATGGATAACCATTTGCTACCAATGGAGAATTGCTTCTCATCTTGAATTGAGGTGAGTGGTTTTAGACCAATAGAAACCATAAATTTCATACACAATAAAAGGGATATGATCCATTTTCTTATTTTTAGATAGTAAATGTAGTTCGTTTTTCCGTTCTATCCTATTTGATCATTGATATTTGAACATTGTCCTCTTTCCTTTGTTCTAGTTCATGATCTGAACGAGTCGCACATACACCCTAGTACATGTTCCTCGACGCTGAGGGCATCCCCGAAGCGCGGGGGATTTTGTGACATTTCTAATTGGCTGTCTTGTATTTCTAATAAGTTGTTTAATCGTTGGCATGTTGAATCATATACATAATGGACTGGTTTAGATCGATCCTAACCGGATGATTATGAATTACAATTACAATAGTAAATAAAAATCATAGAATATTAAACTCGGCAGGGTGAATTTTAAATCACGACTTGACGTGAAATTGAAATAAAGGCTATTCTCATTCAACCGCTACAAGATCAACAATTCCATAAGCTTGGGCTTCTGTTGCTGACATAAAAACATCTCTTTCCATGTCTTCGGATACAACCCATAAAGGTTTGCCCGTTCTTTGTACATAAACCCTTGTCAGGGTTTCACGTAGTTTCAGCAGTTCTCCCACTTCCAGGATGAATTCTCCCGTTGCTACTTCAGAAAAAGAACCAGCAGGTTGATGGATCATTACCCTGATGATATAAGATAATAAAAAGTTTCTCTATTTCGCACGATGAGGGGAAGATAAAAGAAAGATAAAAGAATAACAAGAAAAAAGATAGAATCGAACAACCGTACGGGCATTATGCATTGCATACGGCTCTACAATAAAATTGACCTTACCTTCAAAAAATAGGATCGATTAGACCCCGATCGGTAAATGATCAACTTACCACCCTTCCTTTCGGAGGAATTCAAAAATACTATGATGGCTCCGTTGCTTTATATATTTATTATATTTTTTTGTCTGTGATTTGTCTGTCATTCAGCAATCCCAAAGTTGCTTTTTTGATCAAATAAACTAATGAAAAAAGAATTTTTTTTTTCGCTCTATACTATAAATATTGTTAAGAGACCTCTGGTGTGAAAAAAAGTTTGTGACGCTGAACTGGACTTCCGATAATAAAATAGGAAATACCTTTTTCTCATATTACTCTCTCGATACATAATCTAATGTTTTGAAAACAGAATTTCTTATATCGAATTCAAAGTGCCATGCTATTATTACTTAATATTCATATTTCATATGGCGAAGGCATAGTCTTCTTTTTTCTCTCAAATAAAAGCCTCATTGGCGCCAAGCGTGAGGGAATGCTAGACGTTTGGTAATTTCTCCTCCTACCAGGATAAAAGATCCCATTGAAGCGGCTGATCCCATGCATATTGTATGTACATCTGGTTGCACAAATTGCATAGTATCATAAAGAGCGACCCCCGGTATTACCCATCCGCCAGGAGAGTTTATAAACAAATACAGATCTTTGGTATCATCCTCGATACTGAGATATATCATAAGACCAATAAGTTGATTTGAGATCTCACTATCAACCTCTTGACCTAAAAAAAGTAATCTTTCTCGATAAAGTCGGTTGATTAGGGTCAAATTGTATCCCCTCGAAACCGTACAGGCGCCTTTTGACGCATACGGTTCAAAAAAAATCAATGTGTAGATTCCAATACTTTTTCTTTTTTCATAGCAAGTTCTTTCTAACTAAAAGGATTTTCTTTGATTTTTCACTAAATATGAGTTTGTCTTCCTTTCCTTATAACGTATAATATATAAAAGAATTCATTAAA